TCCCTCCATTGCATCGGGTAACCATACATGAAGTGGAAATTGTGCAGATTTAGCTGCTGGACCTAGAAATAATAAAAGAGCACACATATTTGCGAGGAATAAATTAACCCCATTACTATCAATTAAGTCATTAAACCGTTCAGATAAACTGTGGATGTCGAAACTACCTGTTATCCAATAGGTACCCAATATACCCAATAATAATCCAAAGTCTCCTACACGATTTGTTATAAAAGCTTTTTGACAAGCATTAGCGGCACTGGGTCTAGAGAACCAGAAACCTATTAATAAATAAGAACACATTCCAACTAATTCCCAAAAAATATAAATTTGTACTGGATTGGGACTAAGAACTAAACCTAACATGGAAGCAGTGAAAAGACTGAGATAAGCAAAAAATCTTACATATCCCTGGTCATGGGACATGTAACTGTCACTATAAATCATAACCAAAATCCCTACGCTCGTAACTGATACCAACATTGTAGAAGTAAGCGGATCAATCAAAAAACCTATTTGTAGAGAAATATCTTTATTAAAAAACCAAGACCATAATAATTGGTGGTTAGGATTGCCCCTAATCTGTTGCCAAAAAATAGAAAAAGAAATAAACATGGCTATACCTAGCAAAAATATACTAATGATAGCACATATACGACGAAGACTTTTAGTTGCTTTTGGGAAGAAGAATAATCCCAATCCTACTGACATAGAAGCTACAAATGGACATACAGGGACAATCCAAATATTTTTATATAATAGTTCCATAAACCTATTAGAATTAAATTAAACCTTAATTTATCTTTCTCTCTCATCCACGTTCAAGTTGCCTTATTACAAATTGGAGTTCCAATATATTAGAAATGGAAAATCTATTCCATCTGGAGAAAAAATACACCCCAAAATTTTTGAAGTTTTTTTTATTCAAGGAATAGAATATTCAAAAAACTTGTTTCTTCGTTGATCAAAAGAATATATGAGATAATAATATTCTAAAATCTATTTAATTACTTATTTCTCGAGTTTAGCTATTCAGATTCGAAATAATCCGATTCTTATATATAATCCCTTTAGTAATATTTTAATCAGAACCAATATCGTAATGAGTACATACGCAATAATTGACACCGGGGGTGAACAGTTACGGGTAGAACCTGGTAGGTTCTATGATGTTCGTTATTCCGCATCATTAAAACCTAAGATATTAGCCCCGAATACCAAAATATTAATATATCGAATATTATTGATTTGTAATGAATCCACAATAAATCTTGGACATCCCTGGTTAGAGAATGCAATCGTTAGGGGAAGAATTTTACACCCTTCCTTCGGGGATAGAATAACAATATATAAAATGCATTCTAAGAAAAAAACGAGACGTAAGTTAGGATATCGACAAGATTTAGTTCGATTTGTAGTGGATTCTATCTGTTTGAATGGAGAGGAATTATAGAATCGAATAATTTGTATCCATTATACATCGAAATCATTAATAGAATAATTTTTGAGGGAGTGGAAATAGGAACTCTCTCTAATTCTTTCAATTGAGAATCAGTTAATAGCTATATTATTAAGGTATTTCCCATTATGGCAGTTCCGAAAAAACGTACTTCCAAATCAAAGAAGCGAATTCGTAAGAGTGTTTGGAGAGAAAAGACTAAAAAAATTGCCTCAAAAGCTTTTTCTTTAGCTCAATCTATTCTAACTAATCGTTCAAAAAGTTTTTATTACACAACGAACGAAAAAATATCTGAATCGACGGAATAATTATACACCGATGGCTCAACTAATTCCCGGTATATCTTATTCCATCCGAGTAGATAGAGATTAAAAATTTATTATCTTGTAGCGTTTTATAAAAAAAAAAAAAATTATTGAGAACAATATTCAAAATATATATATATTTTTTTTTGAATATTCTCTTCCTACAGACTAAATAACTATTCCTTTGATAAATTCATAGAAGATGGTATAACTAAACTACTTGTTTGTTATTTCTCTTCCTCACCAATCTCGGGAGTATAAATCTCCCGGGAGAATATGAAGATATTGCATATTCTTATTCTGTTCTTACATAAAATTCTTCAATTTTTGAAAAACGATAGGAAATTCATTCAATTATGATTAAAATTTTTCCATATATACTCCGTCGAGGAGATAGTATTCTTAATACTATTTCGGAATAGCGGGATTTGAACCCACGACCTCCATCACCCCAAGATGGCACGCTACCAAGCTGCGCTATATTCCGAAAGAAAAAGTTAAGAAAAAGGTTTTCTCGCTTCAAATTTATTGTTATATCATTGTAATATGATATTTCTTCTCGCGAGAGAATAAATATTGACTATCGATTATGGATTATGCTATTATCACTATTAAGCCGCTATGGTGAAACAGGTAGACACGTTGCTCTTAGGAAGCAGTGCTAACGCATCTCGGTTCGAATCCGAGTAGCGGCATTCTATCTCGATAAAACCTTCACTAATATCTTATAATTCTATTAATTATCTAATAAGATCTTTTTAATACTCATAGAATCTTATTAATATAGGAAATAGTAACTACGATAAATATTATTACGGAAAATATATTTGCTCACATCTCCTTCTTTCTCCTTTCCGTGGCTACTGCCTCTTATTGGGGAAATCTAGTTTATAAAACTGGGAAACTAAGTGATTTGGGAAAACAAAGTATAAAATTTGCTTTCATTTCTATAACAGGATTTTTGATAACCCGATGGGTTCATGCTAATCATTTACCATTAAGCAATTTATATGAATCATTTATGTTTCTCTCGTGGAGTTTCTCTCTATTGCATATAAACTTGGAACTGAAAAGTCGGAATAATGATTGGTTGGGCGCAATTACTGCACCAAGTGCCATGTTAACGCACAGCTTTGCTACTTTAGGTCCTCCCAACGAGATGCAACAATCTACAATGTTAGTACCTGCTTTACAATCTCATTGGTTAATGATGCATGTCAGTATGATGATATTAAGTTATGCTACCCTTTTATGTGGATCCCTGTTAGCAATAACTTTGCTAATTATTACACATGATAATACAAATAAATCTATAGTTAGTACTAATACCAAATTCTTTCTATTATTCTTTCCCCGCGAAAGAAATAGCTATTTATCCACACAAATAGAAAGTGATTCAAAAAACACTTTCTATTTGTTATCCAGAGATTTTCGTAAATGCCAATTGATTCAACAACTAGATCAATGGAGTTATCGTACAATCGGCTTAGGTTTTCCCTTCCTAACAATAGGTATCCTTTCTGGAGCCGTATGGGCTAATGAAGCATGGGGATCTTATTGGAGCTGGGATCCTAAAGAAACATGGGCATTAATTACCTGGCTTATATATGCAATTTATTTACATACTAGAATGACTAAAGGATGGCAAGGAAAACAATCTGCAACTGTAGCTTCTTCCGGATTCTTTATTGTTTGGATCTGTTACTTGGGTGTCAATCTCTTAGGAATCGGTCTGCACAGTTATGGATGGTTAATTCGATAGTAAATCAATCGGGGTATTCAAAACTGATTAGACAGAAATAGTAATTTGATAGGGATTTTTCATAATACGATACGGACTTGAATACAGAAAAATAAATTTTTATTCTTTTTTTTTTTTTCGAATAATAAATTATTGAAAAAGAATGATTTGATAATTAATAGTATTCACTTTTTAAAAATCTCATTGAGACTGATTATTCAAACCAAAAACAAAAATTTTCTGAGAAAAAAACTCCCATTTATCTCTCTAAACAATTTACATTTATCTCTCTAAACAATTGACTGGGGGAAGGAAAAAATACAATGACATAGAAAGTTATACTTTTCTAATATTCTAATCGGTAGAATCCACTAATATTGAGATAAAATATATTCTACCTCACTATTCCATAGAGATAATACCAGATTGGGATAAAGACCAATACCTATTATTGGTAATAAAAGACAGAGTGAAATAAAAATCTCTCGTGGTCCAGAATCTATAAGAGATAAAGCTAGGGTATTAGGAATCTTATATCCATAAAACATTTGACGTAACATGGAAAGCAAATAAATAGGAGTTAGTATTATCCCAATTGCTTCAATTATTGTAATTACTATTTTGAAAGTAAGCGAATAGTTTTGACTAATAACAATCCCCAAGAATACCATTAATTCTGCCACAAAACCACTCATACCCGGCAATGCCAGAGATGCGAGTGAAAAAATACTAAACATGGTGAATAATTTAGGCATTGAGATAGCTATTCCGCCTAGTTGATCGAGGAAAAGAGTACGTGTCCTGTCATAGCTTGTTCCGGCTAGAAAAAAGAGTGCTGCACCGGTCAATCCATGAGAAATCATTTGTAATATAGCTCCATTAAGACCTATATTTGTTAGAGAACCAATTCCGATCATAACAAAACCCATATGAGAGACAGATGAATAAGCTATTCTTCTTTTTAGATTACGTTGATTCAATGAGATTAAAGATGCATAAACAATTTGAACTGCTCCAAACATTACCATCCAAGGAGCAAATATGGCATGAGCATGAGGCAACAATTCCATATTAATTCGAATCAATCCATATCCCCCCATCTTTAAGAGGATTCCTGCTAAAAGCATACATGTACTATAATGTGCTTCTCCATGAGTATCTGGCAACCAAGTGTGAAAAGGGAAGATTGGTAATTTCACCGCATAAGCTATCAAAAAACCTGAATAAATAATTATTTCTAATGCTATGGGATATGACCGAGTTGCTAGGGATTGAATATCAAACAATGGTCCATTGTTTCCGTAAAGGCCTATTGTTAAGGCTCCGATTAGGAGAAAAATGGAACCACCTGCTGTGTACAAAATAAACTTTGTGGCCGAATATAGACGTCTTTTTCCACCCCATATAGATAAAAGTAAGTAAATAGGAATTAATTCCAATTCCCACATGAAAAAAAAGAGTAAAATATCTTGAGAAGCAAATAATCCTATTTGACCGCTGTACATTGCTAACATCAAAAAATGAAATAATCTTGTATTTCGTGTGACTGGCCAAGCTGCTAAAGTTGCTAGGGTGGTGACAAAGCCTGTTAATAAGATAAGCCCCATGGAAAGACCATCAATACCTAATCTCCAATGAAAATTAATAAGATCTATCCAATTATAATCTTCCTCTAATTGAAGAGATTGATCGTTGATGCGGAAATGACAACAAAAGATATAGGTTATTAAAAGGAATTCTATTATACAAATACCTAAAGTATACCATCGAATAATTTTATTTCCTTCATTAGGAAATAATGGGATCAATAAGCCGGCACATATAGGTAGAAGAACAATTATGGTTAGCCAAGGTAAACTGCTCATGGAGGATATAAGAGACTTTAATATAAGACCCATACTAAATCTGTATGGGTCTTCTTATGAAACAGAAAATTGTAGTAATCTTTTTCTTTCTATTAAAAATTGCTTAGTAAGCTAGACCCATACTGCGAGTTGTTTCAGCTCCTAAATAAACACGTACGCTCAAAAAATCTGTTGGGCAAGCCGATTCACATCTTTTACAACCCACACAGTCTTCTGTTCTAGGAGCAGAAGCAATCTGATTAGCTTTACATCCATCCCAAGGTATCATTTCCAAAACATCTGTTGGACAAGCTCTTACACATTGGGTACAACCGATACATGTATCATAAATCTTTACTGAATGCGCCATTGGATTTATACTCCTATTAATCTTAGATATCGAGAAAACTAACTATTGATATCGAAAGAACTAACTATTCCGAAATAAATTTTATCCCTATCGTTAAAAACTAGTAGATTGGAACAAGAACAAATTGTCTAATCTTGGTCCTTATTTCAGATACTATTAATATAACAATTGAACTGTTATGAAATTTCCTAATATATATTATGCAAAAAAATATCTCTATCTTCATCCGTTCGAATAATCAAGTAAATAATACGATTAATTCAATGAATGAAGGGGATTATTTATTATGGATCTATCTAAGGACATAAGATCATTAATTACCATTTTAACAAATTAAATTGATCAATACGAGTTGATTTTCTATTGCGATAGATGATTAAAATGATAGATAATCCGATAGCAGCTTCAGCAGCTGCAATAGCTATCACAGAGATAGAAAATATTTCTCCTTTTCGTTCTTGGGTATCGAAATAATTAGAAAACGTTACAAAGTTTATATTAACTGCATTAAAAATTAGCTCTAGACACATAAGTGCTCGAATCATGTTTCGACTTGTGATTAATCCGTAGAAACCAATACAGAAAAGATAAGCACCTAAAATAAGTGCGTTTTCAATCATAAGAGATTAACTCCTTAGACTAGTTTAGTAATTGGGATGAAAAAACAGATTCATAGAAATATTTTTAGTAACTAAAAGAGAGATAAATCCTCTTTAGATTCCGAAGCTTTATTATCATCTATTTCTACTATCCTTTCCTGACGGGCTATAGTGATTGCTCCTATTAGAGCAACTAAGAGAAGGATGGAAAGAAGTTCAAATGGAAGCAAAAATTTAGTTAATAATTGGGACCCAATAAGCTGAACATCAGTTGTCAAACCTTGTTCCACAAACTTCGTTGATTGTTTAGTCATATATATCTCAGACCATGATGCATCTGGAATCATTATAGTCAATAATATGAAGAGACTTGTACAGACTCCTAAAGTAATATTATCCCCTACATTTGAGAATGAAAAAAGAGTTATATTCTTTGGTTTATCAATTAACATTACAGCAAATACGGTTAAAACATTTACAGCTCCTACGTAGATCAATACTTGAGCAGCAGCTACAAAATCAGCATTTAGTACAAGATATAGAAGGGATATACAGATAAAAACTAGTCCCAATAAGAGTGCAGAATAGACTATATTGGTAAGTAATACCACTCCTAAACTTCCTAAAAGGATACCTAATTCTATAATTACTAAAATAACTTTATGGATTGGTTCGGGTAAAATCATTTCATCTAATCATTCAAATTTTTTCTATTCAGATACAAATATCTGGTAATAATGAGATGTATATCTCTTGCAAATCTCTTTTATTTCTTTTTATCTCTTCAAAAATATTCAATCCATCTGCTAGAAACATATCCGCTATAACGAAGAATATCTTGATGAAAATAGTAATAAGAAATAATTGGAGAAGAAAAAAAAAGACTCGCCTGAGTCTTTTTCCCCCTCGTCAGATGAAGATTTTCTCTAAAAATTAGTAACACTTCTTGAATCAGGATGTCCTTCCATAACTCCTTTGGATAAATAATTTAAACCCGAAACAGTTTGAGTTGTAGGATCTTGAACTACCGATACGGGTAAACGTCCTAAAGCAATTTGATCATAATTCAATTCATGCCGATCATAAGTCGAAAGTTCATATTCTTCTGTCATTGACAAACAATTTGTTGGACAATATTCGACACAATTGCCACAAAAAATACAGACTGCAAAGTCAATACTATAATTTTTTAACTGTTTTTTTCTAACACTTTCCTTCAACTCCCAATCAACGACAGGTAAATTGATTGGACACACACGAACACATACTTCACAAGCAATACATTTATCGAATTCAAAATGAATCCGTCCGCGAAATCGTTCTGATGGGATCAGTTTTTCATATGGATATTGAATAGTCATAGGTAATCGATTCATATGGTCTAATGTAACCACAAAACCTTGACCAATATATCTTGCAGCTTGTATTGCTTGTTGACTATAACTTCGAAGCCCATTCACCATAGCGAACATGAGGTAGATATCCTTGAATAATTAATTGAATCTTTTCTATCTCTGAGTTCTTTACGTGTCAAAGAAATCTATGAGCATGATTCAGAAGATGATATAGATACAATCTATTAATCTAATAATAGAATTTGAAAAGAAGCTGTTAACAGTAAATTTCCCAAAGCGACGGGCAGAAGAAATTTCCAACCAAGATCCAATAGTTGGTCTATTCTTACTCTCGGTAATGTCCATCTCGTCATGATAGAGACGAATAGGAATAAATAAGCTTTAGTTAATGTGATGATAATACCTATTATTGCATTGATAATATCAAAAGTTCCATTAGTAAGAATCCAAGTGAGTTGGTTGGAAGTTGGTAAGAATGGAATTGATAAATCCCATCCTCCAAGATAAAGTACTGTTACAAACAATGAAGAAACTAATAGGTTTAGATAAGAACCAACATAAAATAGACCAAATTTGATACCTGAGTATTCTGTTTGGTAACCTGCTACCAATTCTTCTTCCGCTTCCGGTGGATCAAAAGGTAATCGTTCACATTCTGCCAACGAAGAAATGAAAAAAATTAGAAAACCTATAGGTTGACGCCACAAATTCCATCCTAAAAGACCATATTTAGACTGTGCATCAACTATATCAACTGTACTTAAACTGTTGGATAAATATAGTCGATGGTATTAATGATATTACCATCTCTACTTCAAAACCGTACATGAAATTTTCACTTCATACGGCTCCTCAAAGGTTATTAAGAATGACTTTGTATCAAAGAATTATCATCTTATGAAATGATTAAAAGTATTCTGGGATTAACCAAAGAGATTCTGTTTGCTAGAAGAAATAATAGCTTCTGAATCTATCTCAACCTTTCTAATTTTCTAGTACTTCAAATTCAAATATAGTAAAAATTTTGGTAGAATCAATAGAATTCTTTTCTTAATAAAGTCTTTCTCTATTTGTAAAGAACGACTAATTAGGTATAAAAAATATTAAATATTGGGACAAATATTTAGAAATAATATGATTATTTCACTAATCTTTTAAAAGATTTAGGTAATTATTGAAAGGATTACTTCGTTCCAGATAGTCATTGTTTTAGTAGATAGGAATATACTTAAGATTGGGGTTATAAGGAAGTACTACTTAGTCATCTCTACCAATGCCAAGTCCTTATCCATTCAATATCTTAAAACTGGAAGAAAAAAAATATTTATTCATCTGTTTCACCAACCTCTTGTGTATCTTTGTGTTCCTGGCCATCTACTATTGCTCGATTTTTAGTATGATTATAGAAGATTCATAATTATCTTCTGCCCCCGCGTCAGGTTTTCAAAACTCCTGGGGTACACAGTTTTCACTGGTTGTGCATGCTTTCACTCCTGTACATAGAGGATGGGGCTTAATTCTATCACTGCAATACGCTGTTTAATTTCACCCATATGACTATCTAGTTGTTTACTTGGAGAAAGAGAAAAAAAATTATACTAAATTTATTTTTTTTTTCAACGAATCGCACGTAGAGATATAGATAATACGCATAGAGCTAAAGGAATTTCATAACTGATAGATTGAGCAGCAGCTCGAAGACCACCTAAAAAAGAATATTTATTGTTTGAACCGTAGCCTGCCATAAGAAGTCCAAGCGGAGCAATACTTGAAACAGCAATCCAGAAAAATACACCTATACCCAAATCAGCTAAAATTATGTGTTTCCCAAAAGGTATTACTAAATAACTTAAAAATACTGGTATGACTACTATAGCAGGTCCAACGTTGAATAACCAAATATCACCTCTTGCGGGAATAACATCTTCTTTCAATAGGAGTTTGATTCCATCTGCCAAAGCCTGAATAATTCCCAAAGGTCCGGCATATTCGGGTCCAATACGTTGTTGTATTCCCGCCGATATCTTTCGTTCGAGCCATACAATAACTAATACTCCTAGTGTAACTCCTACTATAGTAGTGAGAATAGACACTATAATCCAAATTAATTCAAGAAATTCTTTTGATAATTCCGATTCAGAGAAGAGTATAATACCTTGTTTTTCAACACCTGTTATATCAAGTACCATCTTAACGATCAACCTCTCCCATAATAATATCGATACTACCCAATATTGTCATAATATCTGCTAATTTCATTCCTTTCACCAATTGAGGAAGGATTTGCAAATTGATAAACCCGGGTGGACGAATTTTCCATCTCCAAGGAGAGACATTATCATCTCCAATTAAAAATATTCCTAATTCTCCTTTAGGAGCTTCTATCCGTACATAATGCTCCTGTTTGGGTAACTTAAAAGTAGGGGAAGATTTCTTACTAATAAATTGATAGTCAAAATCATTCCATTCCGAATCTTTTTGTTGATTAAGGCGTCGAGCTTCCAAGTTTTCGTAAGGGCCTCCTGGAATAACTTTCAAAGCTTGTTGAATAATTCTTACAGATTCTCTCATTTCTCCAATTCGTACCAAGTAACGAGCTAATGAATCCCCTTCTTTCTGCCATTGAATTTGCCAATCTAATTCATCATAGCATTCATAATGATCTACTTTACGGAGATCCCATCGAACTCCTGAGGCTCGTAGCATAGGTCCTGATAAGCCCCAATTTATTGCTTCTTCCCTACCAATAAAGCCTACACCCTCCACTCGTTTTAAAAAAATGGGATTATTCGTAATAAGCTGTTCATATTCATCAACTTTTGGTAAGAAATAATCGCAAAAGTCTAGACATTTGTCTACCCAACCGTAGGGAGAGTCTACAGCAACTCCTCCAATACGAAAATAATTATGCATCATCCGCATTCCCGTAGCAGCTTCGAACAAATCATATATCATCTCCCTTTCTCTGAATATATAAAAGAAAGGAGTTTGTGCACCAACATCAGCCATGAAAGGTCCTAGCCATAATAAATGGGAAGCAATGCGGCTTAACTCTAACATAATTATTCTTATATAACTGGCTCTCTTTGGTATTTGGATATTGGCCAATTTCTCCGGTGCATTCACTGTTATTGCTTCCGTAAACATGGTGGCTAGATAATCCCATCGTGTTACATAAGGAAGATATTGTATAATCGTTCTGTTCTCAGCAATCTTTTCCATTCCTCTATGGAGATAACCTAGTATCGGTTCACAATCAATGACATTTTCACCATCTGAAGTAACAATCAATCGAAGAACACCATGCATCGATGGATGCTGAGGACCCATACTTACTATCATGGGATCTTTCTTTGTAGCAAACATGGTCATATTTTATTTCCCCCTCCATATATTCTATAGGGTTAGCTTTCGTAGAAAGAAATAGTAAATCCTTATTAAGAATGTAATGTTCATACATCGAAACGGAAGTAATAAGATCTATGTAATCCATTTAACGAATTTTGAGTCCACGAATACCTAATTTATTTATTAAGTTTTCATAACAATTTATATCGTTCTTGGATAGGTAAACTAAAAGGCGTTTGCGTTTTCCCAGCATTTTCCACAACCCCCTTTGGGATGAATAGTCTTTAGAATGTTGTTTCAGATGGGAGGTAAGTTTGATAACTTGATTAGTTAAATGATATATTTGAAATTCAACAGACCCTGTTTTTTTTACAGGGCCTGATGACGAATGAAGAGATATCTTTTTATTCATAGAAATATTTGTTCTTAAAAAAAAAAAAAAGAGATTATTCAATAACGAAATAGAATTAATTATTGAATAGTTCTAAATAAATAATAATATAAATTTTATGGAATATTATTCCGAAGGATTTACAAAAATTAAGCAATTATTATATGTTTCATTGAAATTACTCATTCATTGATGAAACATATAACAATTGCTTTTTCGACTCAAAACGGGGGATACATACGAATTCTTAGCATGGTGAATCGACTTCCATTACTCGTATTAAACCAGAATCTGTTCATGCAAGCTAAGTCCTCTAGCCGATGAATAGGCCAAAGAAAACGTTTAATAAATTGATTCTGATCCGGAGGAAGAGTTTGAGTCCTCTGGACGTTCCTCATCCAAGGTTCAATTTTTGTATATCTCTCCTCTAGGATTAAGGATCTTAAAACCCGTAATTCCCGACGACGTCTTGGAAGTAACAGATCTTCGAGGTTATACCAATGAACAAAATCTTGTTTATCATTTTTATCATTAATGAGTGATAAACGTGGTATACATTGACTAAAGATATCTCCATCTATTCTTCTTTCGAATCTATCTATAAATTTTAATAAAGTACTTACCATTTTGTACATCAATATTTGATCATCCAATACTTTTGGTAGACGATGTGATGAAATAGTTAGAAATTGATCTAATACCTTCTTTTTAGACTCTGTAAAAAATAGATTCAATAGATTTACATCTATTTTCATTTCACGACAGAACCCAGTAAGATCTTGTTGATTTTCAATTACACTTAAAAGAGATGCTAGATCTTTTATTCTTTGCATTCTACTTCCTAATTCTTTAGATCTCCACCTCCATTGGAATAGATAGTAATGATTCTTTCTTTCTTTGAGAGATAATTCTTCTGATTTAATCTTCTGTCTCTCATACCGATAACTCATTCTTAATTTCTGAGATTTCTCGCTTGGAGGTATTTTATTCTTCTTTTGCAGAATAGAATTCTTAGGTACAAATATTGTTTCCGTACCATATTTATCCGTTTCTTCAATAAATTCTGGAAATAACCATAGCATTAGATTGAAATCTAAATTATTCTTTTTTTCTTTTTGTGGATATGAGATATTCTTCTTCTTCTTCTCTCCAAAATTTCGTATCTTTTTAATACGATTCACAGCTAGTATCTCTTCCTTTGTATTTTCTTTCCAGATTGGCAGTTTATTAATCTCTGAATTTTTAACAGAATCAACAAAACTATATAAAAGAGTATTATATTTAAAACGTTTATTAAAATTATTGATTCGTTGTTTCAAAAGAGGGTTTTTTCTATAAATAGAATTTCTATAAATAGAATGTGTATCTCGTTCGTTGTAAGAGACATCTTCATTCTTTTTATCAAAAGATACACTATTTATTTTCCAATGTCTATTAACTTCAAACCTCCATTTTTTTGGTGCTATTTGGGACCAGAATTCTGAAGATAAATTATATTTTCTGAAACGACGTAACCATTCATTCCAGTCTTTTTCACTAAAATTTTGGGGTTCTTTAATAATCCCTTGTGTAATTAAAATATCTTCAATATCCTCAGAAATAATAGTTTCTATGTCCGATAAATAATTCCCTGATTTTAATTCGTTCCGCTCAGGATATTCCTTCAATATCCAACTATGTTCTTTCAACGATTGTACTAAATAATTCAAATCCAATTTGGTTGTTTTTGTTCGCCACAACCTATCCAGTATATACGCGTGAGAAATTGAATTTATAGACTTATTTCGATCCGCTGGAAAAATTTTTCCATTCCCATCTGAATGTGTGTGTTGTATCTCATTAGAATTTTCGAAAACATCTTTTAGTAGTATTATTAATTGGATATTGAACCGGAGGAAAGAGATGGAATGATTATAAATCTCTCTATTCAATTTCTTGGGAATAATTCTTAATAAATAATATCCTCTTCGAATTAATTGTGCATTTGTTCTACGAAGTCTTAAAATCCTTTGTTGAGTTTGAACCAATTGCTTTTTCAGTATCAATTCAAAAATATTAGAATATTGATTATCTTTCTCTTTCGATCCGATTTTTGTTTCTATTCTATGAAGAAAAGATTGTTGAATAATTTGTTTCGTACCATCATTTGTTGGGATTAACGAATTATTGAATTCCCGAAGATTTTTTTGAGTCTCAAATTCTGGTTGATCTTGAATATCTGGCGACAAGTTTTCAATAACATTGGGCGCAATATCAATATCTACTTCTTTTATTTCTTGATTAGTTATTTTTACTTCCTGATTAGTTATTTTCTCTTTCGTTACTTGCGTATCAATGGATTGAACACTAGATCTATTTGTTTCGTCCAATCGATTGATTCGAATATATCTTTCCGAAAGATTATTAAATTCTTTGTAAATAGATGATAAATTCGTTAGTTGGATTAAATTGGAACAAAACTGAGATATTTGTCTAGTCCCCAATGATATATTATTTCTCAAATTTTTTATCAATTTTTTTCTAACAGGTTTCCAAAAAGAAGGTTGTTTCTTAATAGTCCCAAAAGGTAAATTTGTTTGAAATCCCCAAGCGGTTAAATAACTAAAAGTCACTTTTTGTTGTTTCGAGATATCTTTTCCTATCAAATTACTATCTCTAACGGATTGAGAATGTATATCCCCTTCGGTTCGTTTTAATCGTTTCACCTTTTTCTGAGTATGCCAAGGTTTTAATTGAAAAGGATATAAAATTTTTATCTGAAGACCTTCTCGCAACCAACGACCAGGTAATTTGGTGTCTGAAAATTCATTACCATCATAGGTACACTTTATGTGAATTTCTCGATTCCATTCAGTCCAATCTTCAGTCCATTCAGGAAACTGGAATAATAAGATACGACCAATATTTTTACCTATTATTAATATAGGCAATTTAACATACTTTCTAAAACTTGATTGAAGAACTAATAATAAACTTCTTCCACTTTGGGCGAAGTAAAAATCTAATCGAGCTGCTAATGCTAGACGATCAGCCTTCGATCTCGTAATGTTCCTCGAAGAAGACAGTAATCCCCCGATCTGGATCGTGTTTGTTTCACCTTTCCTCGTTTCTATAATTTTCAAAGACGATTCCGGGATAGTAGGTGTCTCCATTATCCTTAAAAAGAAAGGAGAGTGTGCTTTATGTTGCAACATTTTCCATATCAGTATTTTACGTCTTCGAGGCCGTAAAGATCCTCTTAGTATTCTTCGACGAAAATCTGACTGTTTTGAAAATCGTTTCACAACTCTTCTTGTTTTTAGTTTGGTTTTCGTGACACTAATTCCCACATTTTTTACTTTCCTCTGACGAACATCGTTAGTCCCACCTACAACATCGAATCGATTAGCTTTTATTATTAAAGTGTATCGAGGTAAGTCTTTTTTAATTTCCTGGATGTGAGGCAATAAAGATATTGTTTGTGCTATGGAAGAGAAATCTCGTAGTTTAGTAAAATCGGTTGAAAATGAATCGAAAAAAGAAGACCAATTTGAACTATTAGTTTCGTCTTTCAAATGAATAAAAAATAAAGCTTGTTCTACAGGAGGAAGTTTGAAAACATGTTCCCAAGTTATATATACTGTGTTATGCTTAGTTTTCAAGAAATTGAGTTCATTGAAAAGCTTTTTAATTTGCTTGTCCTTAGATTTCCCGAACATGAACAAGAATGTTCGTTGACCACTTTTAGGTAACAAATCCCAAGGTAAAGGAAAAAATTTACGTTCTAATCCCTGATATTGAGTAGAAATCCAATCTTTTAACTTATTTTGATATTCCTTCTTATATTCCTCTCCGAGATCTTTATTCTGATAATCCTTTCTCAAATCTATTATATCGGGCAAAAGCCAAGGTGACTTCGATAATGGAATTCTAGTGCGGGATAAGCTGCTTAGAAAAGGATCATAAATTTTAGCTAATTCCTGTCCGTTACTGTTACATAAGCCAGTCCTCTTTTCTATTATTTTCTGAATATCAGAACCATTTTTTAAAGATTCGATCCGATCTCTTAAATCATTGTTTAAAGTATTTCTTCGTTCTAGTCTATCACCAATCCATTCTTTGTAAAAATCATCCGATGACATAAATTCATTTGAATCTTTGAAAGAATTCTTTAATTGTTTTTCGGAAATGAATAAACTAGGCAGATATGTAAAAGATATTCGTTGTTTACCATCAGTTACACATTTGTTAAAGAAATAATCAGATACTTGTTTTTTCACCAAACTATTATGACTGATTCGACTATTTTCAATATATCGTAATGGTCGATTCCATCTCGATCGATCATAAAAATTATTAGGCCATGGTAAAAAAATCCATAATAGATCTTCCGGGTTCTTTTTCAATCTCTGATCATATAATGTAATTTCATTCAAAAATTTCTTAGACGTAAGGGGTACTGGAGCCCGACCCAGATGTAAACACAAGGAAATTAAAATAATAATACTAAAAGTTCGGTATAGAACGCGCTTAATCAAAAGATAAAGTATAGGTGCATCATGTTCTATTCGTACCAGAAGTAATTTTGCTAAATTAATGAATAAGAGATTACCACCTAACCAACTTAAGAGACTACTTATTATGAATAAAAAATTATTACTATACCGATAAAGAACTACTTGTACTAATCGGGATAATACAGGACTTGGTAAAAGAAAAGGATTTAATAATTGAAATATTAAACTATCTAAGAATATAGTACGAAGTCGCGGATCACTTATTGAACTGATATGACGTAGATTTTTATAATTTAGTAAATATTTTGTTCGAAACCAATGAAAGAACATATATGGGAGAACTAGCAAAGTTATAAGATGCGGTTTCACCAATAGAATATACAGAGGTGAAAAGTATATTGATAAATATATTAACAACTGTCCAATCATTAAACCACTTACAGCTACTGTACCACCAAGATTCCCTTCCAAGAGAAAAGATCGTATTGAAAAGATCTGAGAAGGTCCAATCGGCAATGTAGTAAGAAATCCGTAATAGATTCCAAATAATACAGCTGGACCTATCCACATCGGTAACGAAATTTGTGATACAGAAGACAACAATTCAATGCTTTCTATGGGCATAGGAATTATTTATAATCTCTTTATTATATTGTTATTATATTGAATTTCTATTATATCAAATAGAATCGAATAGATTTTTCAAACTATTCATATACAAGATACCATTTTTTTCAATATTTATCAATAGTTTTCTTAATCACAAAGAGAATATCTTTTGATTAAGAACTAGATTTTAGTAAAAGTTGTTTCTATCAATAGATGATACGAAGTTATTTCTTTTCAGGGTTTATTTCAAATTATCGTCGGTTGCAACAAGTTTGTCCAACCCAGATGTTCTAAACTATTGTTACGTCGTAAAGGACGGGTAACAAGTTCAAGCACATCTTTTGCATTGGTAAATCCATGAATTTGAGCGAAAGTAAATTCAACGGACCACTTTGTATTAATTCCTCTCGCTTCTAATGGATTAGCGTGAGCCATTCCAGTAATGGCCAAATCAGGTTGTAATTCACGCATACGCTGTATTTGGTTATAATTGTCTGGTTTTTCCACAATGCGTGGCATCGGTATATGCATCTTCTTACAAGTATCTTGTAGAAGAGATAATTCAGCAGCTTGATATCGTTTGTCCATATATGGGATACCTATTTCATAAACGATCATCCCACATCTGATTAAGAATCTAGCTAAAGATACTTCTAACAAATTATCTCCCATAAAAAATACAGATTTTCCACGTAATAAATCAAGATAATCTTTTAAATTATTCCAAATTTGGGTTTCTCTTTCTTCCAAACCTTGGGGTTTTATGCCGAATACGGAACAAATTTTTTCGATCCAAGCACGTGTTCCATCAGGACCAATAGGAAATGGTGCTCCAATCAATTTACACTTTCTACGTCGCATTAAAGTTGTTGCTGTACGACTCAGAAATGGATTGACACCACAGACATAAACTTCCTCACCTAATGAAGGCAGTTCGGTGTATCTCTGAGCTGGCAACCAACCCGAGACTCGAATAGATTGACGTTTTAATTCCGAATCGAGTTGAGAAGCAACTGTCGAAGGTACAGATCCAAAAAGAACTAAAGGAGGATGATTTGGTGATTTAAAAGTCTCGTCTCTGTTTCGTTCTGAATAAACAGATAATACTTTTTTCTCAGTTCCATCTTCTTCATCAACCCAAGATTTATATTCAGGACAACGATGTGTTATAGCAGCTAATACAGTATCTTCTCCCTGAGTAAAGGCATAATCCAGTCCATTGGCTCTTGCTACTACAATTGGTATTCCAATTTCCGTCTCAACTTTTGGTGCTATACCTTCCAAATCCATTTTTATTATTTCCGTAGTGCATGTACCAATCCAGACAATAACACTAGGATTTCTATCTTTTTTTATATGAAGACAAAGTCTTTTTAATTCCTCATGGTCATTCAATTGAGCTGAGATATCTCCTTCTTCCAATTCTGCCATTGCATAACGGGGCTCTGCAAAGATCATAACTCCAAGAGCATTTTGTAAGAAATAACCACAAGTCTTAGTGCCTATTACTAGGAAGAAACTATCTTCAATCTTTTGATATAACCAGGCTACACAACTTATGGGACAGAAAGTGTGATAATTGCCGGTCTCGCATTCGAACGTGAGAATTTCAAAGGTATTCATAGAATTGTTTCCTTGATAAAAATACGGGAAAGATCATAATAAAATTTTAAATGATCATAAAATCATGCAAATTATTTTCAATATTCTCGTTTTTACCACTATTAATAGGATTCAAGTAAAAATCAGAAAGTAAACTAAACAATTCTCGATCAGGAATTTCTTTTGGTACAACTCCTTCGGGTTGCGATAAGATTTGATCTGCTATATTTAGATAGAATTCACATACATAATTAAGTGTGGGTTGAGATTCAGCCATTTCAAATAATGTTTTTCCCTTTACCCTAGATACTCGAATGTCTTCGATAAGAGGCAATACTTCCAAAACTGGCATTGGACAAGCTTCTACGTATTTATCAATAAGATCCCTTTTAGATGTCCGATTACCTACCAAACCAGCTAATCGTAGGGGATGTGTATGTGCCTTTTCCCTAACAGAGGCTGCAATACGATTTGCAGCAAATAAAGCATCAAATCCATTATCTGTGATAATAATGCAATAGTCTGCGTAATTGAGTGGAGCCGCAAAACCCCCACAGACTACATCCCCTAAGACATCGAATAAAATAATGTCATATTCATAAAAAGCATTTAATTCTTTTAATGATTTAACAGTCTCTCCTACGACATATCCTCCACATCCAGCTCCTGCGGGAGGGCCTCCCGCTTCCACACAATCTACACCTCCGTATCCTTTATAAATGACATCTTCGGGCCAAACATCTTCATAATGATAATCTTTCGATTGCAAGGTATCAATAATAGTAGGTATTAAAAAGCCTGTAAGGGTGAAAGTACTATCATGCTTGGGATCACATCCGATTTGTAAAACTTTCTTCCCACGTCTTGCTAAAGCTATTGATATGTTACAACTAGTTGTTGATTTACCAATGCCACCTTTCCCGTAAACTGCTATTTTCATTTCCAAAGCTCCATTCTATTTTTTCGATCCATTCGGACCAATTAATCAAATTCCCTTTTTTACTCTTTCACCAATTTATTTGGATTAATCATTGGTAACATCTTAATGTTAATTATTCTAATTATTAAGAATGATATTATTCAATCATATGAATATTTTACTATGTTCTGAGAAATAGAAACTAGTGATTGGTGATTGATCAAAAAGCATTTCAGGGGGGGGAGAACATCTTGGTGATGGTTAACCGCCTCCCCTTGTCTCCCTGTCCTGGAGGCTCTCTGCGGGGAGGTAATGGGATTGCTACCATTACCTTTTTCTCCTATAATAAATATTAGAGTTTAAGATGTACGCAAGGTACATAAATCTTCGAAGAAAGTTTTGGGTATTTGAACAAATAACGCCCTGGTCATAGGGCGGCCTCGAGTAATAAGAGTCTTTGAATCTTTATAAGATTAAACTCTCCACATTTTTCCTCGGTAGCTCAGCGGTAGAGCGGTCGGCTGTTAACCGATTGGTCGTAGGTTCAAATCCTATCCGGGGAGATCCATATCTTTCTAATATATTTCTAAAGGTTTGCTTTTGCTTCTAGTAGAAGGTAAAACGTTCCTTGCCATTGTTTTCACGAATGCAGGATTGGCAAAGACAGAGGGAAAAGATGAAGTCTCCAATTATTTGGAGAAGCTACTTCTACAAAATCATCCAGTCCGGTAAGCAAGCATATTAGTGATGAGAAGCATATTGTTGCTAATACTCCGCCCAGGTCTGGCGGCAACAAGGAGGAATTGCAGGAGTCCAAATAGGGACTGGTTAATATCAGGCATATTAGACAAAAGAATCAGGTCATGTATCATTCTATTTTGGCGAAGAAGTGTTATACCTTCGTGGAAGACCAAGTTCTACAGCCTTGGCTTTGCGTCCGTGCTTGTAACCACAATTGTTGC